GAAACAAATCTATTCACCGAACAAAAGGAGAGAGAGGGATTCGAACCCTCGATAGTTCGTTGAACTATACCGGTTTTCAAGACCGGGGCTATCAACCACTCGGCCATCTCTCCCAAGGATAATTTCTATTTTATTTTTCTTACACCGAATAGAACATAGAACATGGACCCATGGATTGATACTATCACTATCCTGAAATAGATATCAGGCATGAATCTATGCTATGAGTTTCTTTATCTCCATACATATAGAGATGCATGATCCACCAGGCCCTTTAGGGTTGTGACGTAAAAAAAAAGTCACCTATACGACAAATAAAGTAGTAAAAGGGGGAAATAAGTCATATAGAATCGATGGATTCGTGGTAAAAGACCTCCATGTTGTAGAGTATACATTTTATTACAATTAGAGTTCGGGGTTGCTAGAGGGATCAAATGGTATATTTATTGATAACGTGGAGGATTAGAAACATGACTATTGCTTTCCTATTGGCTGTTTTTGCATTAATTGCTACTTCATTAATCTTACTTATTGGTGTACCCGTTGTATTTGCTTCTCCTGAGGGTTGGTCAAGTAAGAAAAATCTTGTATTTTCTGGTACATCGTTATGGATTGGATTAGTCTTTCTTGTGGGTATCCTGAATTCTCTCATCTCTTGAACCTAGTCGTTCAAGATCCAAAAAAGAAACGACCCCCCCACGAGTTCTTTCGTTTCGAGCTGTGAGACACATGAAAATTCAATAAGAGTCCCCCGCCCTAACCAAATAAAGAAAAAAAAGGGGGGATGTCCCCTTACCTTACTCAAATTTTTTTTTAAAGGAATCAGTAAAAAGAAGAAATATTGAAATCCGATTCCATTTTGCCCACATGGAGTAGTATAAAAATGAATGGAACTATTCCGATTTCATCGAAGTTGAATCGAATACTCATTCTATGACGAAAATAGAGCACCCGCTGTTTGTTGGGTGCATAAGCAGGTATATAATCAAATGGAAAATATAGAAATTCCTGGGATTTCTTTTTTTTATTTGTAATTGGAATAGAGCTATGAGCTAAGGGGGCGTTGTTGAGAGATCGAGAACGGGAAGGGAATTTTCCTTTTCTAATTCTTATGGAACGGGAATCGTAATCTAAATAGAATCATGATCTAAAACTAGCCATTAACCATCGCCTAAAAAAAGATAGACCAATCAGTCGATTCGTGGCAATTCATTGATTCAAATCGGTAAAAATAGCCGAAAAGGTAGGAGCATTCTTTTCGCAAACAAATAGCAATAGATATATCTTTTATTGTTTTTAACAGCCGTTCACAAAAAATATCGGCATTTCCCAAGTTCAAAAGAAGGGTCTTTCTTTGATGAAAGGTTTTCTATTCGGAAAGAATTTGAATTCGTTGTCCAGACTTACCTAACAATCTAATTTGAACAACTCGCTCTTTTTTGGTTTAGGGGCCATAATCATTGTGTAGGAGAGGTGGCCGAGTGGTTCAAGGCGTAGCATTGGAACTGCTATGTAGACTTTTGTTTACCGAGGGTTCGAATCCCTCTCTTTCCGCACCTTCGCCCAATCCGCCAATGTAATGTTAATCGATACAATGTATCAAATCAAATAAGAATGGATGGATACCAGTCCATTATTGTAATAATTCGCCCTTTCTTTCATATAAATTCTTTATTCCTAATTTCTGGGGCATTAGGAAACTGCTGGAAAGAGCAGACAGGAGATCAAAATTTCCTTACTGATCCATGATACATGAATGAGAGAAAAACCTCCGGTCCCCTTACTGCGTGAATAAGGAAGGTTGCCCGAAACCTTGTTGTTTTCTTAGTTAGGGTTAAATCTGACGAGAATAATATTCTACGACCAACAATTCCTTTATTTCTTTTAAACCGACCCCTTCCCTATCTACTATTTGTTTGACTGATCCCTTTAATAAGTCGCGTGGGTCATCAGATAATCTATGATTAAGAATCAAATGGTCTGGTAATGCCTTTTGATTCTTGGCGGATGAATCAAGATAATTTTGAATCAGAGCTCTTGATTTTTCTTTCTCCCTCGCTGAAATAATATCTCGGGGTTTGCAGCGATAACTTGGTATATCGACTATGCGATTGTTTACTAAAATATGTCTATGATTAACTAATTGGCGGGCTTGAGGAATAGTCGAAGCCATACCCAATCGGAAAAGGGTATTATCCAAACGCATTTCAAGTAATTGTAGTAAAACTTGACCCGTTGGCCCCTTGGCTTTTCCGGCGATACGAACGTATTTCAGTAATTGCCGTTCTGTAAGACCATAATGAAAACGCAATTTTTGTTTTTCTTCTAAACGAATACGATATTGAGATTTTTTCTTGGCGCGCGATGGGTTTCTAGAATCCTTTTTGACTCTAGGCTGTTTACTAGTTAGTCCCGGTAAAGACCCCAGGCGGTTTATTTTTTTTTTACGAGGTCCTCGGTAACGCGACATAAAGACTCCTTTTGGATTTCCTAAACCTAAATTTAAACTGAACTCAATGATAAACCAAGCGAAAGGGTTGAAATACAAAATTTCATTTAATACAAAATAAAACAAAGAATAATGAAATTTAGTTTAGCAATATTCGGATTCGGAACTTTCTTTTATAGACATACAAATAAAAAAGAGGTCCTTTTTTGTTTTGCGGGGATCTAACTCCTTCGATTTTGATTCCTAATTGGAAGTTCCTACGACCCTTTTTGTCGTAGGAACTTGGACAAGGAGGGACGAAGCCCTTTCAATATTCTGTGATTTCAAACATTATCCACGATTTTCTGTAAAAAATAACAGAACTAAAGCCGGCTATCGGAATCGAACCGATGATCGTCGCATTACAAGTGCGATGCTCTAACCTCTGAGCTAAGCTGGCTCAACTCAAATCCATTTTTTATGCATAGGAAGTCAGTAAACTGCAGGGATCCTGGCTATTAATATTCACTATTCAATTCATTCTTAGCGATTCAGAATTCGAATTAATAAAAAAAAAGAATATAGAATCCAACTTTCAAATAAATATGTGAAATTATATCACAGAACATAACAATTCATCTAAGAATTAAGAGAGGGGTCCATATAGTAATAGTCTCAAATTTCTATTTCTTTCTCAATTCTATCTTTATCAATAAAAAAGATCTTCTTTTTCATTTTTTATTTCACTCAAACGGTCCCTTTTTTTCCATTTCTTTTTTTATATTTCATTCTAAATGAATGGAATGCTTAGTTATATCAATTAATTAATAACTAGATTATGGTTAAATATGAAATAGTTCTAGAATCTATTCTACTCTATTCTATAGATAATAGAATCTATATAGATTCTAGATTTTATCTAGTTCATCTAGTCTAATCTAATTATATTAGATTCATATTTAAGAAATAGAGAACGAAATTCCCATTTTATTTATCGCATTTGCGTTTTTTTTATCTTATATAGCCTAGCATTTGCTCTAAGGAAAGGATAAGAAAAAAAAAGAAAAAAGAAATTCAGACTGTAATGGGAAATCCCTATGTTTTCATGCGAAAATAGTGAAAGCTAAAGACGAAAAAAAAAGAAAGAACAGACCAGTCAAGTATTTCAAATTAGATTTAAAAAAAGGAGAGGAAGGGAAGCCTATACATATTGTGTAATATAGATTTCTCCGTCTAGATTAAGTTGTGGGTACAGAAATGATAGAATCGTTTTCGACCAAACCAAATGGCAGTTTCCGACAGAATCAAGATGAAATAAAAAGAAAGACCTATACGAGATAGGAATAGGTATCTATCTAATTCTAATGAATTCAATGGTTCTAGCATAAATAAATGAAAGAGAGGGGGAAGGGTATCATAATGAGATCCTAATTTCAAAAATCTGAAAACAAACCTCAACTCAAAAAAAAAGAAAAGAAGGGGGTATGGCGAAATTGGTAGACGCAACGGACTTAATTGGATTGAGCCTTAGTATGGAAACTTACTAAGTGATAACTTTCAAATTCAGAGAAACCCTGGAATAAAAAAGGGGCAATCCTGAGCCAAATCCTGTTTTACGAAAATAAAGAGGGGTTCAGAAAGCGAGAATAAAAAAAGGATAGGTGCAGAGACTCAATGGAAGCTGTTCTAACAAATGGAGTTGGCTGCGTTGCGTTGGTAAAGAAATCCTTTTTTTCTATCGAAACTTCAGAAAGGACGATGGTAAACCTAGAGTATATACATACGCATACGTACTGAAATATTGCTTCAAATGATTTCAAATGATTAATGAGGCCCCGAGTCCTTCTTTTGATTCGATTCTGAATCTATAGAATCAAATAATCATTGATCAAATGATTCACTCCAAAGTCTTCTAGATCTTTTCAATAACTGATTAATCGGACGAGAATAAAGAGAGAGTCCCGTTCTACATGTCAATAACGACAACAATGAAAGTTATAGTAATACGAAAATCCGTCGACGTTAAAAGTCGTGAGGGTTCAAGTCCCTCTATCCCCAAAAAGGCTCCTTTGACTCCCTAACCCCTTATCCTCTGCTTTTCCAAATTCGTTATCTTTCTCATTTATTCGCCCTTTTCCCAAAAGTACCCAATCGGCCCTTTTTTTCTTCTTATCGCAGGTCTTGTGGTATATTTTATATACGTACAAATGGGGATCCCAGGAATCCTCATTTGATTTGTTGAAGGATTCAGAATCCATATTCTTGCGCGCGCTGAAACTTAAAAAGCCCTTTTTTTCTTTTTAAGGATCTAAGAAATTACGAGCGAGTAAAAGACTTTCAATACTTTTTTCGTCGTTTTAATTGACAGAAACTTAAGTCATCTAGTAAAATGAAATGAAGGGATGATGCATTGGAAATGGTCGGGATAGCTCAGCTGGTAGAGCAGAGGACTGAAAATCCTCGTGTCGCCAGTTCAAATCTGGTTCCCGTCACATTATTCATTTGTAGGGGTCTCTACTCTCTCAAATGAATTGAGAGGGGGGTCAAGATATGTGTATTCTATAATGAACCT